GTGCTTTCGTTGGTGTGGAATAGGAAGCCTTCGTATCTTAATGCACGTATTTAATTGATTCGGACCTATTAGAGCGGGATCCACCTTTTGGGGAATATGAGTCGAAGCAATAACAAGAAGATTTTTAGTGGAACATCTTTCACAACCCACGGAGAGATGGTTCACTAATAGACCGAGGGATAAGCCATCCGACTCCCCCCAACGCATATTATGAATGTTTGGCATCCATATTATGCAAGGAGACATTGCTTTTGCTAATTCGAATTGAAGGTTGATAAAAGATGGCTGGTCTAGGATTTCCCTCAACGGCGGCGTCATAGCTATCATATCCCACCCAGTTAACCCTTCCAGCCTAAAAGTCATACGCCTAACAATCTCCCTCTCATCAATCTGACTCTCATCAATCTGACTCTTATCAATCTCACGAACATGATGACTGCTCCGAGTACGAACCAGCATATCAAGATCCTCAATCGAAGTATCACCAATACCCTTTACCCTAGAACCCAAAAGATTACGAAGAATGGTAAGAATGCTAGCCACAAGGCTCTGAACAATATCCCCAAGCTCAACCTCCGCCTCCTCACCAAAATAAAGAGACTGAGAAAGAGGAGGACTATACTGAAAAGACCTAGTAGCATTGTTATAAAGATTAGAACGATTAAAATTAAACTCATCCTCCTCCTCCGCCGCCTCTTCATCTTCATCATAATCAAAATCATCTACTACAGGGTTGCGGAACCTGTCCGTAGATACCGTAATGAAAGGAACATAAGAGTTTGTCGCTAGGTATTTGACCAAATAGGATCGTCCAGTTCCTCTAGAACCTATCACTAAAACACCACTCGAGGGGGCTAAGGCTAAGCGGAGCGAAAAGGGTTTTCCAGGAGATGGGAAATCAAAACTCTTAGCCCCACACGGGGTTTGTGAAGTTTGTGAATAAGGGATTGTCTGATAATGAGCAAGGAATATCCGTCTTTCCGCTAAACAGGATGTATTGCACTCATAATTCATTAGAGACTTTTTCTGAATGTCAACTAAGTCCCGTAAGTAATTTGCTCCCGGCTGTTCAATCGTTTGATAACCAGAGTCATTCTTTGAGAAATGATCACTATGAGTCAGACTCCATAGAATTTGATCAATCTCAATCCTTTTGTCTGTCGTTAAGGTGCAGAACTGAACCAAGAACTCTCTTTCTTCATCATCAATCCACTCACTTCTTGCGACCCAGGATTCTACTTTGAACCAAGAACTCTCTTTCTTCATCATCAATCCACTCACTTCTTGCGACCCAGGATTCTACTTGATCATCAGCCCAACCCCCGTCCACAACCCCATCCCCGTCCACAACCCCATCCTCTTTCACTTTTCTTATCTTCACTTCTCTTATCAATCTTATCAATGAATAGATCTCTTTACTTGTATGACTTAGATGGCTCGTATTTCTCGAAAAAGCGATTTGATCGATGGGATTTGGTATCTTACTTATGATGAGATCGAGGATATCACTATCGACGAGATCGATATACAAATTAGGTATAGATAGCATAAACTCCAGTATTTTGCCTGGAAAAGCTTCGAGTTGTTCCAGAGGAACCTCAATAAAGGGATGCTTTAACAAAATGCGAATCTTTCTCAATTCTTCATTTATAAATTCGGTTCTACTAAGCATAAGATTATTTGGTTCAGGTGTAAAATCAAGATCATCATCATTTGGTTCAGATGTAAGATCATCATCATCTGGTTCAGATGGAGGATCCCTCTTCAGAAGTTTTTGCAACTCAATCATAGATGATGGAATCATCAAAGATTTGACCTTTTCGAACTCTGTCTGTAACCCACTAGAGGCCCGGGAAGCAAAGAGAAGATGTGTAGGAACGAGATATCCAGAAACAAGAAGAAGGAAAAGGATTGAATAGAGGAACTCCCGAACATTTGGCGATCTCAGATGTGTCGATATCAATGGTGACTCATTATTTCGATGAATCCTTTCTTGGGACAGAAGAAGGTTATAGAAACACTTATTCGAAATCGCAAAAAACTTCCGCGAAATCAGAAGTCTCAGCCTCCGTAGCTGAAAACCCCAGTTTTTCCAAAGAATTGACCATGATCTACCTAATCCACGCATAATCCTACGAAATTTGTATACAAATTTGTGACCACTTAGTATCGGCAATAGGTCTGAACACAGATCTGACAATATCGAAGTTAGAAATTTGAACCCTTCCGGAGTAAACAACCATGGCAGATATGTTTGGAATAGATGGCAGATATGTTTGGAATAGATTCCATCTTGCGAGAAAAAGAATATCTCCTTGAAAGGTTCTATACTTCCGCCCTTTCTTAAACTTAAGGGATTTCGGTAGCCAAAAACCCCCCCGCAGTAGACTCCGTTTTTTCCTCTTTTCGGATGGTAAATATTTCTCAGTGTGAATCAAACCCATGTTTGAATTGAAATTGAGATACTGATGCAAGTTCTTCCCTTCTGAATCAGATAGAT